CCTTTTCATTTAAAACCTTGGCACAGATCGAAACTACGACTCTCTGATAGAGATCGAAAGCAACAAGATGATTTTGATTCTTGTTTTTTAACAGTTTTAGGAAAGGAAACAGAATATCCGTTTGGTCCTCCTCGAAAAACACCTTCCTTTTTTGAACCCATTTTTAAAGATATAGACTATAAAGTCGAAATAAGAAAATTGAATTTTAGAGTTCGAAGAGTTTTAAAAAAAATAAAAAAAAAACAATCAAAAGCAGTTTTATTTGTAAAACAAAAAATAAAAGAACTTTTAAAAGAAAATAAAATTCCATTATTTATACCGACAGAAATATATGAATCAAGTGAAACTCAAACAGAAAAGGATTCTATAATCAGCACTCAGATAATTCATGAATCACTTACTCAAAATCGATCTACAGGTTGGACAAATTATTCACAGGCCGAAGAAGAAATGAAACATAGAATTGATAGAAGAAATACAATCAGAAATCAAATAGAAATAATAAAAAAAAAAAAAAAAGTAACGCCGGGAATAAAAAAAAATATTAATGGAGAATCACCCCCAAAAATTTGGAAAATATTAAAAAGAAAAAATATTGAATTAATAGTTAAATTTTTCATTGAAAAAATATACATAGATATCTTTCTATGTATCATTAATATACGCAGAATCACTCTACAAATTTGTATGGAATCAACCAAAAAAATTCTTGATAAATACATTGACAATAATGAAATAAATCAAGATCAAGAAAGGATTAATAAAACAAAAAAAAATCAAATTGACTTCATTTCGCCTATGACTATAAAAAAGGCTTTTGATAATCTTAGAAATAGTAAGCGGAAGTCACATATTTTTTTTAATTTATCTTACTTGTCACAAAAATATGTATTTTTTAAATTATCACAAACCCAAGTTATTAACTTCAATAAGTTAAGATCTCTTCTTCAATATAATGGACCTTCTTTTTTTCTTAAGAATGAAATAAAAGATCTTTTTGGAAGACAAGGAATATTTGATTCCGAAGTAAGACATAAGGAACTTCCAAATAATGGAATGAATCCATGGAAAAACTGGTTAAGAGGTCATTATCAATACGATTTATCGCAGATTACATGGTCTAGATTAATCCCACAAAAATGGAGAAATGGACTAAATCAATGCCATACGTCTCAAAATAAGGATTTAAATAAATGGTATTCCTATGAAAAAGACCAATTATTTGATTCAAAAAAAAAACAAAATTCGAAAGTATATTTATTACCAAATAAAGAGGAAAATTTTCAAAAAAACTATAGATATGATCTTTTATCATATAAATATATTCATTCTGAAACTAAGAAGAAGGCCTCTATTTATAGATCATCATTAGAAACAAATAAGAATCAAGAAAATTCCAACAGAAATAACGAAAAAATTTTTAGCATACTCAATCCTATCAAGAATTATCTAGGAAAAAGTGATATTATATATACGGAAAAAAATACAGATAGAAAATATTTGGGTTGGAAATTTAGTACAAATATTGAGGTTGAACCTAAAAAGGACCAAATCAGGGATAAACTTAATAATAAAGGTAATGGTCTTTTTTATCTTCCAATTGATTCAAATTCTGAAATTAATTACAATAAGGTCTTTTTTGATTGGATGGGAATGTCTTTTGATTGGATGGGAATGAATGAAAAATTCTTAATCTTAAATCGCCTCATGTCGAATCCGAAAGTTTTTTTCTTTCCAGAGTTTGTGATACTTTATCATAAATATAAAGAGAAACCTTGGTTTATCCCAAGGAACTTACTTCTTTTTAATTTGAATATAAATCCAAATTTTATTGAAAATAAAAATATCGAGGGAAAACAAGAGGAGGATGAGGTTTTTTTAAATTTTAGTCCATCAAATTCAAAACAATATTTTGAATTAAAGAATCAAAACAATATTGAAGAATATTTTTTAGAATCCATTGAAAAACTAAAAATATTCCTTAAAGGAGATTTTCCTTTGCAATTAAGATGGACTGGACGTTTGAATCAATTGAATCAAAAAATGCTGAATAATATCCAGATATATGGTCTGCTGGTTAGCCTCATAAATGTAAGAAAAATTACTATATCCTATATTCAAAGGAAAGAAATGAATCTGGATATAATGAGGAGGCGTTTAAATCTTACACAATTAACGAAAAAGGGAATATTAATTATGGAACCTGCCCGTCTATCTGTAAAAAATGACGGACAGTTTTTTATGTATCAAATCATAGGTATTTCCTTGGTTCATAAAAGTAAGCACCAAAGTAATCAAAGATACCGAAACCCCAAAAATGTTGCTAAGAATACTTTTGATGAATCCATTTCAAGACATAAAATAAAAACTCTAAATAGAGACAAAAATAATTTTGATTTGCTTGTTCCTGAAAAAATTTTATCGTCTAGACGTCGTAGAGAATTGAGAATTCTAATTTCTTTCAATTTAAATTTAAAGAATCAGAATGGTGTGCATAGAAATAATTTATTTTGCAAGGAAAACAAGATAAAAAACTGGAGTCAATTTTTGGAGGAAAGTAAAAATTTTGACAGAAAAAAAAATGAATTAAATAAATTAAAGTTCTTTTTTTGGCCTAATTATCGATTAGAAGATTTAGCTTGTATGAATCGCTATTGGTTTGATACCAATAATGGGAGCCGCTTGAGTATGTTAAGGATATATATGTATCCCTGATTCAAAATTTTGAGTTTCCTATATATTCTATTGTTCTATGAATTTTTCATTTTTTCTTCTGTCCGTGACCGTGTTATATGCAAGCAACCCGATGCGCATATGCGCTGTCTTACATCCCAGTCTAGGATACCTGAATATTAAGGAAATGGGGTATCAATTAAATTAATCAATCGAATCTTCGGACTGAACTATTTGGTATCGTTTTTTTGTATCACTATACAAATGAACTCAAAAATTGGATTGATTAATTTAATTGATAAAACTAGGAATGTATAAAGAAATTATGATTATTGTATATACTACATTAAAATTTCTGACATTATTATTACTGATCAATAAAATAAATATCTGTAAAAAGGGGAGTGTGAAATTATTTTATGGTAAAAAATTCATTTATTTCAATTATTTTGCAAGAACAAGAAGAAAACAAAGAAAACAGCGGATCTGTTGAATTTCAAGTAGTAAGTTTCACCAACAAGATACGGAGGCTTACTTCACATTTGGAATTGCACAAAAAAGACTATTTATCTCAAAGAGGTCTACGGAAAATTCTCGGAAAACGTCAACGGCTGCTGGCTTATTTGTCAAAAAAAAATAGAGCACGTTATAAAGAATTAATAGGGCAGTTGGATATTCGAGAGAGAAAAACTCGTTAATTTGAAGAGTTAGTTTGAATTATTGGCTTAAAGTTTGGTGAACTTCTTTTCGCTTTCAGCAATTCATGGAAGAATGAATCAGGAAAAACCTATGACTGTACCAGCTACAAGAAAAGACCTCATGATAGTCAATATGGGACCTCACCACCCATCAATGCATGGTGTTCTTCGACTAATTGTTACTTTAGATGGTGAAGATGTTATTGACTGTGAACCAATATTGGGTTATTTACACAGAGGTATGGAAAAAATTGCAGAAAATCGAACAATTATACAATATTTGCCTTATGTAACACGTTGGGATTATTTAGCTACTATGTTCACAGAAGCAATAACTGTAAATGCGCCAGAGCAATTAAGCAATATTCAAGTTCCTAAAAGGGCCAGTTATATCAGAGTCATTATGTTGGAGTTAAGTCGTATAGCTTCGCATTTGTTATGGCTTGGCCCTTTTATGGCAGATATTGGGGCACAGACTCCTTTCTTCTATATTTTTCGAGAAAGAGAATTGATATATGACCTATTCGAAGCTGCCACCGGTATGCGAATGATGCACAATTTTTTTCGTATTGGCGGAGTCGCTGCTGATTTACCTTATGGCTGGATAGATAAATGTTTGGATTTTTGCGATTATTTTTTAACAGGAATTGCTGAATATCAAAAGCTTATTACAAGGAATCCCATTTTTTTAGAACGAGTTGAAGGAGTAGGCATTATTGGTGGAGAGGAAGCAATAAATTGGGGTTTGTCGGGACCAATGCTACGAGCTTCCGGAATACAATGGGATCTTCGTAAAGTTGATCATTATGAGTGTTACGACGAATTTGATTGGGAAGTGCAATGGCAAAAAGAAGGGGATTCATTAGCTCGTTATTTAGTACGAATCAGTGAAATGACAGAATCCATAAAAATTATTCAACAGGCCCTAGAAGGAATTCCGGGAGGTCCCTATGAAAATTTAGAAATCCGCCGCTTTGATAGAGTAAAAGATACTGTATGGAATGAGTTTGATTATCGATTCATTAGTAAAAAACCTTCTCCAACTTTTGAATTGTCGAAGCAAGAACTTTATGCAAGAGTCGAAGCACCAAAGGGAGAATTGGGAATTTTTCTGATAGGAGATAAGGGTGTTTTTCCTTGGCGATATAAAATTCGCCCACCGGGGTTTATTAATTTGCAAATTCTTCCTCAGTTAGTTAAAAGAATGAAATTGGCTGATATTATGACGATACTAGGTAGTATAGATATCATTATGGGAGAAGTTGATCGTTAAAATGATAATTGAGACAACAGAAGTACAAGCTATCAATTCTTTTTCTAGATTGGAATCCTTAAAAGAGGTCTATGGGATCATATGGATGCTTATCCCTATTTTTACTCCTGTATTAGGAATCACAATAGGTGTATTAGTAATTGTTTGGTTAGAAAGAGAAATATCTGCAGGTATACAACAACGTATTGGTCCTGAATACGCAGGACCTTTGGGAATTCTTCAAGCTCTAGCAGATGGTACCAAATTACTTTTCAAAGAGAATCTTCTTCCATCTAGAGGAGATACTCGTTTATTCAGTATTGGACCATCTATAGCAGTCATATCAATTTTATTAAGTTATTTAGTAATTCCTTTTG